TTTGTAATCTTTAACACCAGCTTTGAATCCAGCACTTGTTTTAGTCTCTGTTTGTGGTGACATAAGTCCCTCCCTACAACTCATGAATTAAGAATTCTCACAATGACAAGGTCTACTCGACATGGATGGGGCGTGAATGAAACCTTTGAAAAAAAAAATCTTTCAAACAATTTTCAATTCAACTAAACTATTAATTAATATTCTATTCTCAATTAATTAATAATACCATGTATTTGATTCGTCAAATACATCATTATTGTATACTCTTTGATATGTATGGCGCAACCCAACCCTGTTTTTCAAGTTTGTAGTTTATCCCCTTCTTTTTTTAATCTAAATACTCAAAAAAAAATTCCCTCTTGACAGTAATATATGTTGTATATGTAAATCCTAGATGTGAAAATAAGCATAATTCATCCATGAAAAAGAAAGGTATAAACCACAAATGGGTGAAAATCCCTATGAAAAAAAAATAAATAACAACGGACAATGAGATCGAAAAAATGAATCATAAATCGAGTTCAGGTTCGAATTACATAATTACATAAATTATAAAATCTGATATGTATGGGTACGGGATTATTTATTTATATAAAAGAACCACACTTTTTCATGCTTCTTATTCATCTGCATCCGCCATTGAATGAGTAAATGATTAAATTAGATTCGGTTGGATGGTACCAGCTAAATCAAGTGCTAACTTTCATTTATTATTGAATTAACCGATCAACTTGCTATCGGACATTTTTTTTTTATTCGGAAATATTCCAAAAAATTTCGACATATTTCACTTTATCATGATTATGAAAAAAAATCCTACTACTTCCGGTCCTGCGGTTTCCACACTTGAAGAAAAAAACCTAGGGCGTATTGCTCAAATTATTGGCCCAGTACTGGATGTCGCTTTTCCCCCGGGCAAAATGCCAAATATTTATAATGCTTTGGTAGTCAAGGGGCGAGATACCGCCGGTCAGCAAATTCAAGTTACTTGTGAGGTACAGCAATTATTAGGAAATAATCGAGTTAGAGCTGTAGCTATGAGTGCTACAGACGGTCTAACGAGAGGAATGGAAGTGATTGACACGGGAGCTCCTCTAAGTGTTCCAGTTGGTGGAGCAACTCTCGGACGAATTTTCAACGTTCTTGGCGAGCCTGTTGATAATTTAGGTCCTGTAGATACTCGCACAACATCTCCTATTCATAGATCCGCACCCGCCTTTACACAGTTAGATACGAAATTCTCAATCTTTGAAACAGGGATTAAAGTGGTGGATCTTTTAGCCCCTTATCGCCGTGGAGGAAAAATCGGACTATTTGGGGGAGCTGGAGTGGGTAAAACAGTACTCATTATGGAATTGATCAACAACATTGCTAAAGCTCATGGGGGTGTATCTGTATTTGGTGGAGTAGGCGAACGTACTCGTGAAGGAAATGATCTTTACATGGAAATGAAAGAATCCGGAGTGATTAATGAACAAAATCTTGCAGAATCTAAAGTAGCTCTCGTCTATGGTCAGATGAATGAACCACCGGGAGCTCGTATGAGAGTTGGTTTGACCGCCCTAACCATGGCGGAATATTTCCGGGATGTTAATGAACAAGACGTACTTCTATTCATTGACAATATCTTTCGATTCGTCCAAGCAGGATCAGAAGTATCTGCCTTATTAGGGAGAATGCCTTCTGCAGTGGGTTATCAACCTACCCTTAGTACAGAAATGGGTTCTTTGCAAGAAAGAATTACGTCTACAAAAGAAGGATCTATAACTTCTATTCAAGCAGTTTATGTACCTGCAGACGATTTGACTGACCCTGCTCCTGCCACGACATTTGCACATTTAGACGCGACTACCGTACTATCAAGAGGATTAGCTGCCAAAGGCATTTATCCAGCAGTAGATCCTTTAGATTCAACGTCAACTATGCTCCAACCTCGGATCGTTGGCGAGGAACATTATGAAACTGCGCAAAAAGTAAAGCAAACTTTACAACGTTACAAAGAACTGCAGGACATTATAGCTATCCTTGGATTAGACGAATTATCCGAAGAGGATCGTTTAACCGTAGCAAGAGCACGAAAAATTGAGCGTTTCTTATCACAACCCTTCTTTGTAGCAGAAGTATTTACTGGTTCTCCAGGGAAATATGTTGGCCTCGCAGAAACAATTAGGGGGTTTCAACTGATCCTCTCCGGAGAATTAGACAGTCTTCCCGAGCAGGCCTTTTATTTAGTGGGTAACATCGATGAAGCTACCGCGAAAGCTATGAACTTAGAAGTGGAGAGCAAATTGAAGAAATGACCTTAAATCTTTGTGTACTGACCCCTAATCGAATTATTTGGGATTCAGAAGTGAAAGAAATCATTTTATCTACTAATAGTGGCCAAATTGGTGTATTACCAAACCACGCCCCTATTGCCACAGCTGTAGATATAGGTCTTTTGAGAATACGCCTAAATGATGGCCGATGGCTAACGGTGGCTTTGATGGGGGGTTTCGCTAGAATAGGTAATAATGAGATCACCGTTTTAGGAAATGATGCAGAGATAGGCACTGCCATTGATCCGCAAGAAGCTCAGCAAGCTCTTGAAAAAGCGGAAGCTAACTTGAGTAAAGCAGAAGGTAAAAGACAAGCAATTGAAGCGAATCTAGCTCTCAGACGAGCTAGGACACGAGTAGAGGCTATCAATGTTAGTTCCGACTAGTTTAGTTGATGCATCGAAACAATCAAAAGAAGTTTTTTATTTTATTAGACAGCATGTTTTGATTCCGACAATTGAAAACAATTAAGTCTAATCTAATACAACAAAAAAAAAGAAGATGAGTAGAAAAACTTATTAGATACCATTGATTCCGGTATCTAATAAGTTCTACCTACTATTGGATTTGAACCAATGACTCCCGCCGTATGAAAGCAATACTCTAACCACTGAGTTAAGTAGGTCTTTTATCACTACAAAGAAAAAAAGAGACTCATCACTTCGGGGATTATATATGGAATATTACTTCTAAGCAATACCAATCTTTAACTTAATTAAGAGGAAACGGCCAAAGAACTATTATATTATGTAATTATGTAATATCCATCTTGACAAGATATTATCTATATGTTAAGATGTCTATGACAAGGGCTATAGCTCAGTTGGTAGAGCACCTCGTTTACACGTGCGCCAATGCTTTTCAAGGGAGTCAATCATGTAATCAAATAATCTTATTGAAAAATCGATGTCTTACTCCATGGATTCGAGAGAACAAGAGAACAATAGCCTGACAAATATTTGGTCAATCCGATTCGGGTACGAATTCTGATGCCAAATAGAGCCCATCATTGATTTGAGAATTGATAAGGTGAATACCCAGTCTATTCAATGCTAGGCATAACGAGTATAAGGGCCTCAAAATAACCTATTTTCGTCCTATGAACTTTAAGGTGTAAGAAGTCTCATATTTGACTCTTAGAGCGGAACGATAGAGACTCCATTAAATTTTAACTTAGGTGGATCTAGGCCAGAAGCAGACCTACGTCAAAGTAACCCTTCTTTGAAACACTTTGGTAATGCTCTTAGATCAAAACAAAATTCAAATCAAATAATGAATCAGAGCAAATGGAGCCATCCCATTATCTTCTTGTTTTCGGCGAAGAAAAAATATGGCGGACTAACTGATCTTTTTATCAGTTGATGAAAGAGCCCAATGCAACAAAATGCATGTTGGGTCTTTGAAACAGTTCGAATCATTTCGATAATAAAAAGTTTGATCTGTTTTACCGAGAAGGTCTACGGTTCGAGTCCGTATAGCCCTATACTTTATATTTACATTCTTTTTTTTAGTTTTTAGTTCCTCATCTCATTAGTACTTGTTTGTGCCTGGTCAGTTGGTTGGTCCATAGAACTAGAAGCATTACCATATGATCATATGGATTCATAGGGACAGGACAGGAAAATGAAAACAAAAATTTTATTTAATTGAATGGATACAATTAATATTTATCAAATCTCGGATAAAAAATCCAATCCATTCTTCTTCATTAATTGTCGTCGGTGAATTATATACCTGTCATGATCAAAGAGTTAGTGATATACTTTTGCTTTGATTTGATATGTATACCCAATCCATTTTGAAGTGAAAATCATGACATGATCTTGGCTAAAAACTCCAACCTGACTCAACCAAATCTAATCATAAGTCACATGGATCGAATACCTATTATTGGTTTTGTATTTGTAGAATACCCTGACAAATCCTTTTTTGGTAGAAGAACAACTCCAATTGATTGTTTTAAAGATAATGAATTGGTCATAAATATATCAAATCAATATTTGTACCCTCTTCTATTTCTATGAGTTGGTTTGGAGATTTGATTTATCAAATCGTTCGATTTCAATAATATGTTATTTTTTTCTATTACTATTAGAATAGAATAGAAGTATCTGATGTATATGTAGAATTTACGATTCCGCTGATTATATTACTATGCTATACTTCATTATGTGGGTTTGCTTCAAAACAAACTTTTTCTTGTACTTGTAACGAAATTTAACGCTTTACTAACATTGGTTAGTCTTACTAAGTGGCATTTCAGTGACAAATAAGTATTTTTTTTCATTCCAAATCAAGATTTTGACTACTTTAGTTTAGTACTACAAATTGATTCAAAATAGAATGCCCTTTGCATTATAACTCTAATTAAATACCTTGATTTTTTTTGTTCCTTAGGGAAGTACGCCAGGATAGTAGAGATCCGCCAAAAGTTTATAATTTTGTTTGGTATGGAAATACTTTTTTTTTTTTTATTTGGGTTCCTAGCAATTCAAGAGATTGAATCAATTAAGAATTATATCAATTTTATAAAAGAAAATAATATAAATCTAGAATAGGGCAAGAAGAGAGAATATAATCGTTCGATGCATTAGATTATGTTTACATATTCATATCGAGTCAATAGACGCAATAATCCTCTACCCGAATGAATTTTCTTTTTTAATAAGACTTCGAATAGAA